TTCATTTTAAAACAATCTCTATATTAACATAGTGGTAGAAAGAGTACCATGCTGCGTCTAGACTTCAAACGGTTTGCTTTAACCATCTTAACCACCCCCATTATTGGTTGCTAGAGAATCAAAGTGTATTTGCCAATTAATCACGAAATGCTGTGGTTCTTGCAGATAATTTCTTAAGAAAAGTAATTCGCGAGATCATGCACCTTTCTTTCCTAGTTATAATGGAAAAAGGTACAGCTGATTGGATCCAGCCTATTCTTGAAATAAACAACTCACACACACTCCCTTTCCAAAAAAGATCAATACACCAATCACTACACTTAGATTTATTGGATTTGTTGCTAAAATATCGGTATTAAATCCGAAACTCCCGGCAGATGGCCAGTAGCCCAAAGAAACGAAAGAATCGGTTACATTTTTCATATAATCTCCTCTTATAGATAGACTAAAAAATTGACAAGAGTTCTTTTTCTATCGCCTTGCCCCCCCCTTTTATTCTTTTTTTTTATTCGAGTCAAAAAAGCCTCGAATTAGAAAGTATGAACTGCCGCTTGATCATTGCAACACCTCAACAAAAGAATTTCCGTTGGACTCCGAACGGGAAGGATGAAAGCGAGTCGGTATACTAATTCCTCATCTACAAATCAGCCCTTCCCGTAAGTTTTTTTCTAAACCAATATTGATAAGGATAAAATTAAACAAAAGGATTCGCAAATAAAAGTGCTAGTGCTACAACCAATCCATAAATTGTCAAAGCTTCCATAAAAGCTAAACTAAGCAATAGAGTACCTCGTATTTTTCCCTCTGCCTCGGGCTGTCTCGCGATACCCTCTACGGCTTGACCCGCAGCAGTCCCTTGACCAACTCCAGGTCCAATAGAAGCAAGCCCTACAGCTAATCCAGCAGCAATAACGGAAGCAGCAGAAATCAATGGATTCATGATAAATTCCTCGTACCAACAAAAAGAAATGGTTAATGATACAATCAACCAATGAATTCAATTAAGACTTAATTATTCCATCGATAAGATTCATCCAGTCGAAGTAACTAAGAACTTCGAATTTAAGGAATTTAAGTAAGAATACTATTGAATCATCAGAACTACTTCGATATCTCTTTTTTCGTTTCTATCCACAGAGTTTTTGTGAATTCATCGAACCTTAGTTCTTCCGTTTATTGGTTCCGGACTGTTATTTCAATTCTAATGAAATATTTCTTTAGTTCATATATAACAAGCAATCTATAATATCACATATACACGTCTTTCTTCCATAACGTAAACCATTAGATTCAATCGGATTTGAGAATCAATCCGTTTTTTTAGGAATCCTGTTTTTTTGAATTTGAAAATTATTTTCCCTTCCATTTTGTTTATCATTATTTTAACGGAATACAATCTAAATGGGCAATTGAAATGAATTAGCGCGGATTTTTGAATAGAAAATTTTATTTGATTGATCTAAATTCATGCAATTTATTATTTTTAACTATTTTATTTTGGTCAATTGTTGAATAAAATAAATTGTAAAGTAAAGTAGAACCCCTTTTTCTGTTTTTTATTTAATCACACGCCGAAAACATATATCTTATTCAAATTATGATTTGAATAAGATAAGTTAACTGACAAATAGAATGAATAGAAAGTAAATATTCGTCGAAGAAAGGTAGAATATTAAGTGGACGAAATAATAATTTTAGGAAAAAGATCTTTTAGATCTCTTTCCTTTTTTTTTTTTACAACTCTCTAATATCGTAATTATTGATTTTTTTGTTCCTATTTTTTTCTATCGTATAGAGCGTCTTGGATATTTCTATTCTTTAAGTAAATAATCTTGAGCCGCATATGCATTGCTTTTCGCTAAGCGAAAAATACTATTTCAATGATGACCCTCCATAGATTCACCTATATAAGCCGCGGCTAAAGTTGCAAAAATAAGAGCTTGAATACCACTCGTAAATAATCCAAGGAACATGACAGGGATAGGAACCACCGAAGGTACTAAAGAAACAAGAACAACAACTACTAATTCATCCGCTAAGATATTCCCGAAAAGTCGAAAACTAAGTGATAACGGCTTTGTGAAATCTTCTAAGATGTTAATGGGTAAAAGAATTGGGGTTGGTTGAATATATTTCCCGAAATAACTTAATCCTTTTTTGGTAAGACCTGCATAGAAATATGCCACTGACGTGAGTAAAGCCAAAGCAACAGTAGTATTTATATCATTCGTAGGCGCGGCTAACTCTCCACGAGGTAATTCTATTATTTTCCAAGGTAAAAGGGCTCCTGACCAATTAGAAACAAAAATAAATAAAAACATAGTTCCAATAAAAGGAACCCAGGGGCCGTATTCTTCTCCAATTTGAGTTTTACTCACATCTCGAATGAATTCAAGAACATACTCGAAGAAATTCTGACCCCCGGTCGGAATGGTTTGTGGGTTCCGAACAGCTATAGTAACTGAACCTAATAAAATGGCAATTACAACCCAAGAAGTAATAAGTACTTGACCGTGTACTTGGAAACCTCCTATTTGCCAATAGAAATGTTGGCCTACTTCCACGCCGGATATATCATATAACTCTTTTAGTGTGTTGATGGAACATGATAGTACATTCATACTGCCCTCTGAAAAAAAATCGAACTTAAAAAAAAATTATTTTGATTCAACCATCTCCTTGTCTACTTGAATCAGACATTTTGAATACCAACTCTTTTTTGAATACTAACTAATCCCATAATATCTCCGGTTATTTTTATCTATTTAAAACAATTCATAAATAGAAATAATAACCGATTCCATAAATCTATCGGATTTTCGAAGGAAAAATTATTTAGCGATTTAGCTTATTATTAATCAAGGATTTCTTATATAGCTAGAATGGCCCTCACTAATTGCGAATACTAATTTATTAAGAATTAAGCGGATTGAAGATATAGCGTCATCGTTGGCTGGAATCGAAATATCTGCAAGATCAGGGTCACCATTTGTATCGATTAAACAAATAGTTGGAATTCCCAAAGTGATACACTCTCTCAGAGCCGTATATTCTTCATGCTGATCAATGATGATTACAATATCGGGCAACCCTGTCATATATTTAATTCCGCCCAGATATGTTTGTAGGCGAGATAATTGTCTTTTCACCACAGCCGCATCTCTTTTCGGAAGACGATCAAGTCTTCCCGTTTTTTGTTCCATTCTCAAGTCCCTAAACTTATGAAGTCTAGTTTCTGTAGTGGACCAATTTGTTAACATCCCGCCGAGCCATTTTTTATTAACACAATGACATCGGGCTTTTATTGCAGCCCATGCTACTGAATCAGCTGCTTTATTTTTGGTACCAACAATCAAGAACTGTTTTCCCCTACTTGCTGCATCAAAAACCAAATCGCAGGCTTCGGATAAAAAACGAGCAGTTTTAGTAAGATTTAGAATATGAATACCCTTACGCTTTGCAGAGATATAAGGTGCCATTTTAGGATTCCATTTCCTAGTACCATGGCCAAAATGAACTCCTGCCTCCAGCATCTCTTCCAAGTCGATGTTCCAATATCTTCTTGTCATTTCCCCCCACACCCCCCCTTTTTGAAAAAAAAAAAGAGACGAGAAATCCCGAACCGAAATAAAAAATTGTTCCGATGGAACCTTCTCTTTTACCGTAGATTGGCCGTAGATAGATGAATAAGCCATTAGTCTTTTCTATTGCCTTACTATTCAAATGACTGCACCAAATACATATACAGATAGTCAAAAAGATGAATCGACTTTTAACTTTTAAGAATCATTAACTCCTATAGATTGTTCTGGTCTATTATCGAAATTCTTTCAAAACAAAAAATCAAATAACTTTCTGTGGTGAAACAAAATATTTCTCATTTCCCCCTCGAATAGATTGTTTATTGTTGTTTCTATTTCCAAAGGGCTCCTATTGTGTTGTTTTGAGGAGGGCACCAATCCTTTCAATCCTGTACCAACAGGTATCATACCCCCCAAAACAACGTTCTCTTTCAGGCCTTTCAACCAATCAATTCGACCCCGGAGAGCTGCTTTTGCTAAAACCCGAGCAGTTTCTTGAAAACTTGCTTCAGATATAAAACTTTGAGTATTCAGAGACGCTTTTGTTATTCCCAATAAGAGGGCTCGGTAACAAACCGCTTCTTCCAGCGCGCGCCCCATTCGTTCCGCCCGTAACAATCCAATCAGTTCTCCCGGTGAAAAAACATTAGACATTCCATCTTCTGAAACCAATACCTTTGATGTTATTTGACGTACAATAATTTCTATATGCCTATTATGAATCTGCACTCCTTGGGATCGATAAACCTTTTGGATCTTATTAACCAAAGAGATACGACTTTGTACTATAGTTAGCTCAGCACCAATCAAGAATGCCCACGGCATTCCAAGAATTTTTGTTATACGTCGGTTCCAAACCTCAACCCTCTTTTCTAGATTCATCGATATTGAATCAATTGAACGCACTTCTAACACCTGTTCTACTTTTGGAAGCCCTTGGGTTATATCACCAGATCTCGATTTTTCATATATAAATGTAATTAAAGTATCTCCTTCGTACAGGATTTCCCCAAAATGGCCATGAACAGTTGCTCCTGGAGTGGCCAAATAAGGCTTAGCTGATCGTATTACTACAGAGCCAACTTGAACAAGTATAACTTGACCTGATTTTAATTTTAGGTGTGGTGCGTTTTTGGCTATATATATATTTTCACAAATAAACTGCCCAAGACTAATTATTGTAGATTTTTCTTGACAAGAATTGGGGTGAAGAAAATACCAATTCAAATTGAAAATAATGTTACTGCACGGACGGGGGTTATAAATTTTTTTATTTTCATCGATTAAATAATATTTAAATTTAATTATTTGAAAAGTCTGTTTTAAATTGTCAAGTTGCAAATAGTTATTTACCAAGATCTGATTATGAGTTAGTAAATGGTAAAATGAATAAACATTTGCAATTAGAAAGGCTGCTCC